CAAGTACTAATGAGGAAATGAAAACTATACTAAAGGAAACATAGGATCTCTATCCTAAAATCTAAAAAAAGGACATATTAGGGCTATACGGATTCGAACCGTAGACCTTCTCGGTAAAACAGATCAAACGGATTATTATCGAAATGATTCGAACTGTTTCAAAGACCCAACATGCATTTTTTTGCATTGGGCTCTTTCATCAACTGATGTAAAGATCAGTTAGTCCACCATAGTTTTTCTTTACGGAAAGATAATGAGATGGCTCCCTGTGCTCTGATTTATTATTTGTATTATGATCTATCTAGGAGCAATACCAAAGTGTTTCAAAGGAGGATTACCTTGACTTAGGTCTGCCTCCGGCCTAAATTAAATCAACCTAAGTGAAATGGAGTCTCTATCGTTCCGCTGCAAGAGTTGACTATGAGACTTCATACACCCTAAAGTTCATAGAACGAAAAGAAGTTTTTTGGAGGCCCTTATCCTCATTACGCCTAGCATTTAGTGGGCTGGATATTTACCTTATCAACTAGCAAATCAATAAGGGTTCTATTTGATTAGGCACCTGAATTGGCACCTGAATCGGACTGAACCGACTGTTTGTCAGGCTACTGTTCTCCTATTCTCTCGAATCCATGAAGTAAGACATTGATTTTGCAATAAGATCAATTATGTTCATTGCATAATAAGCTCCCTTGAAAAGCATTGGCGCACGTGTAAGCGAGTTGCTCTACCGAACTGAGCTATAGCCCTTGTCAGAGATATCTTAACATATAGATAATTTCTTGTCAAGATGAATATTCTCTAATGCCAGAGGATATCCCTTTGATCTGTTTACTATATAACATACCAATAACGGAGCAGTATTGCTTATAAAAAGGATTCGATCTATAATCGATCGAAGTAATGGGTCTTCCTTTGTGGTGATAAATTGCCTACTTAACTCAGTGGTTAGAGTATTGCTTTCATACGGCGGGAGTCATTGGTTCAAATCCAATAGTAGGTAGGTAGGTAGAAAAATTACTAGATAGCATTGGACTTACTTCGCTTCGCTATCTAATAACTTTTTCTACCCCTCTTCCCTTTTTCTTTGTATCAACTAAACCATTGGATTGTATTCAATTGGATGGGGGAATCCAATTGATAGCCTCGACTCGTATCCTAGCTCGTCTGAGAGCTAGCTTCGCTTCAACCAACTCTTTCGTACCCTCAGCTCTACTCAAGTTAGCTTCGGCTATTTCAAGTGCCTGTTGAGCTTCTTCCGGATCAATGTCACTACCCAGTTCCGCATCATTTCCTAAAATGATGATCTCATTATTAACTATTCTCGCAAAACCGCTCCACAGAACCGCCGTTAACCATTGGTCGTTGAGGAGGCGTATTCTCAAAGGACCCATATCTACAGCTGTGTTAATGGGGGCGTGGTTTGGTAATACGCCAATTTGGCCACTATTAGTAGATAAAATGATTTCTTTCACTTCACAATCCCAAATAATTCGCTTAGGAGTTAGTACATAAAGATTTAATTTCATTTCTTCAATTTGTTCTCCTCTTCTAAGTTTATAGCTTTCGTGCTAGCTTCATCGATGTTACCCACCAAATAAAAAGCTTGTTCGGGTAGGCCGTCTAATTCTCCGGAAAGGATTAGTTGAAATCCCCTAATTGTTTCTGCAAGACCAACATACTTTCCTGCAGAACCGGTAAAAACTTCTGCCACAAAGAACGGTTGTGATAAGAAACGTTCAATTTTTCGTGCTCTTGCTACAGTTAAACGATCCTCCTCTGATAATTCATCCAACCCAAGAATTGCGATAATGTCCTGAAGTTCTTTGTAACGTTGTAAAGTTTCCTTAACTCTTTGCGCAGTTTCATAATGTTCGTTGCCAACGATCCGAGGCTGTAACATAGTTGAGGTTGAATCTAAAGGATCTACTGCTGGATAAATACCCTTGGAAGCTAATCCTCTGGAAAGTACGGTAGTAGCATCCAAATGTGCAAATGTTGTGGCAGGAGCAGGGTCGGTCAAATCGTCCGCAGGTACATAAACTGCTTGGATCGAAGTTATGGATCCCTTTTTTGTAGAAGCAATTCTTTCTTGCAAAGAACCCATTTCTGTACTAAGAGTAGGTTGATAACCCACTGCGGAGGGCATTCTCCCTAATAAGGCGGATACCTCCGATCCTGCTTGAACAAAACGAAAGATATTATCGATGAATAGAAGCACGTCTTGCTTATTAACATCTCGGAAATATTCTGCCATAGTTAGGGCAGTTAAACCAACTCTCATACGAGCTCCCGGCGGTTCATTCATTTGACCATAGACTAGAGCTACCTTTGATTCCTCAAAATTTTTTTCATTAATTACTCCGGATTCCTTCATTTCCATATAAAGATCATTTCCTTCACGAGTCCGTTCCCCTACTCCGCCAAATACGGATACGCCTCCATGAGCTTTAGCAATGTTGTTGATTAATTCCATGATGAGTACTGTTTTACCTACTCCAGCCCCCCCAAATAATCCTATTTTTCCTCCACGTCGATAAGGAGCTAAAAGATCGACCACCTTAATACCTGTTTCAAAGATGGATAATTTCGTATCTAGCTCGATAAAGGCAGGCGCAGATCTATGAATAGGGAATGTTGCAGTAATATCTACAGGACCCAAATTGTCAATAGGTTCCCCAAGAACGTTGAAAATTCGTCCGAGAGTAGCTCCACCGACTGGAACACTGAGAGGAGCTCCCGTGTCAATCACTTCCAATCCTCTCATCAACCCGTCTGTAGCACTCATAGCTACAGCTCTAACTCGATTATTTCCTAATAATTGTTGTACCTCACAAGTCACATTAATTTCCTTACCGGCAGTGTCTCTACTCTTGACTACCAAAGCGTTATAAATATAAGGTAACTTGCCCGGGGGAAAAGTGATATCCAGCACGGGTCCAATAATTTGATCGATACGCCCTGTGCTTTTTTCTTCAATTGTGGAAACCCCGGGACGAGAAGTAGTAGGATTGGTTCTCATAATTATCACATAATTTTCAAAAAAAAAGGAATTTGTCGAATTTTTTCTTGTTGAATAATGCCAAATCAAATCCAAAAAAATAGCCAAAAATCCAAAAGTCAAAAGGAAATGAATTAGTTAATTCAATAAGAGAGAAAGGGGGACGAGGACTTGATTTCGTTGCCCAAGCGAATCCCATTCAATCGTTTACTCATGGAATGAGTCCGTTGGAAAGTTCAATCAATCTTTTTTTTCATATACATTTCGCCTTTTGTGGAGGATCTGTCCCTACTCTACTTTCCTATCTAGGACTTCGATATACAAAATATATACTACTGTGAAGCATAGATTGCTGTCAACAGAGAATTTTCTTAGTATTTAGGTATTTACATTCAAAATAAGAAAGGGGCCTATTAAGAACTTGTAAAATAAGGATTAGGGATTGATTTGGGTTGCGCTATATCTATCAAAGAGTATACAATAATGATGGATTTGGTGAATCAAATCCATGGTTTAATAACGAACCATGTTAACTTACCATAACAACAACTCAATTCCTATCGAATTCCTATAGTAGAATTCCTATAGGATAGAACATACACAGGGTGTACGCCTTATATATGAATAAAACATATTCATTAACTTAAGCATGCCCTCCATTTTCTTTAATGAGTTGATATTAATTGAATACCCTTTTTGTTTTAAAAGATTTTTGCAAAGGTTTCATTTACGCCTAATCCATATCGAGTAGACCCTGTCGTTGTGAGAATTCTTAATTCATGAGTTGTAGGGAGGGACTTATGTCACCACAAACAGAAACTAAAGCAAGTGTTGGATTTAAAGCTGGTGTTAAGGATTATAAATTGACTTATTACACCCCGGAGTATGAAACCAAGGATACTGATATCTTGGCAGCATTCCGAGTAACTCCTCAGCCCGGGGTTCCGCCCGAAGAAGCAGGGGCTGCAGTAGCTGCCGAATCTTCTACTGGTACATGGACAACTGTTTGGACTGATGGACTTACCAGTCTTGATCGTTACAAAGGGCGATGCTATCACATTGAGCCCGTTGTTGGGGAGGAAAATCAATATATCGCTTATGTAGCTTATCCATTAGACCTATTTGAAGAGGGTTCTGTTACTAACATGTTTACTTCCATTGTGGGTAACGTATTTGGTTTCAAAGCCCTACGCGCTCTACGTCTGGAGGATCTGCGAATTCCCCCTACTTATTCAAAAACTTTCCAAGGTCCGCCTCATGGTATCCAAGTTGAAAGGGATAAGTTGAACAAGTACGGCCGTCCTTTTTTGGGATGTACTATTAAACCAAAATTGGGATTATCCGCAAAAAATTACGGTAGAGCGTGTTATGAGTGTCTACGCGGTGGACTTGATTTTACCAAAGATGATGAAAACGTAAACTCACAACCATTTATGCGCTGGAGGGACCGTTTTGTCTTTTGTGCCGAAGCAATTTATAAATCACAGGCCGAAACCGGTGAAATCAAGGGGCATTACTTGAATGCGACTGCAGGTACATGCGAAGAAATGATGAAGAGAGCTATATTTGCGAGGGAATTAGGGGTTCCTATTGTAATGCATGACTACTTAACTGGGGGATTCACCGCAAATACTACTTTGGCTCATTATTGCCGCGACAATGGCCTACTTCTTCACATTCACCGGGCAATGCATGCAGTTATTGATAGACAGAAAAATCATGGTATGCATTTTCGTGTATTAGCTAAAGCATTGCGTATGTCTGGGGGAGATCATGTCCACGCCGGTACAGTAGTAGGTAAGTTAGAAGGGGAACGCGAAATGACTTTAGGTTTTGTTGATTTATTGCGCGATGATTTTATTGAAAAAGATCGTGCTCGCGGTATCTTTTTCACTCAGGACTGGGTATCTATGCCAGGTGTTATACCGGTGGCTTCAGGGGGTATTCATGTTTGGCATATGCCAGCTCTGACCGAAATCTTTGGAGATGATTCCGTATTACAATTTGGTGGAGGAACTTTAGGACATCCTTGGGGAAATGCACCTGGTGCAGTAGCTAATCGGGTGGCTTTAGAAGCTTGTGTACAAGCTCGTAACGAAGGGCGCGATCTTGCTCGTGAAGGTAATGAAATTATCCGAGCAGCTTGCAAATGGAGTCCTGAACTAGCCGCAGCTTGTGAAATATGGAAGGCGATCAAATTCGAGTTCGATCCGGTAGATAAACTAGATAAGTAGATAAAACTAGATATAAAGAAGGTCTAAATAAAAAAGAAGCGAAATAGAAAGAGAAAAAAGCAGTTACGAAATGCAGTAATTCTTCTTTATTCTTCTAATTGATTGCAATTAAACTCGGCTCAATCTTAAAAAAAAGATTGAGCCGAATAAAAATAGATCTTGATACGATCATGAGACTTGACAAATCGAGATTCCTCTATTCTATATATTTAGAATATATAAAGGTATAATACAATAAATAAATACAAATATAGTATTATCATATGATAATGGAATCAAATACGCAGTATTTACAGAAAAAATCTTTATTTATTGGGAAAGAATCAATGAAAAAAGATTAGGAATCGCAATGCTACTATACGCGTCCGGAGGAGTATTCGGAATAATATTCTTCTATAATCCATTCTTGTGTCTTGCGCGGGGTCTTACTAACAGGACTTCGCTGCACGGGACGGGTTTTCGTCGAAAAGCTAACTCCACCCGGCATTTTCATACCCTTTGGGTGGTATATCGCCTTAAAAAGTCTAAGGGGGTAGTATGAGATCTGTAGTAGGTAAGAGAATTTGCCCTTTGATTTTGATTGAGTATGCTATTTTTCCGCCTTTACCGCGCATTATTGTATGAGCTTCTAGAGGATAGAGGAGCACGTATGCAGGAAGGAAATTACAGCTTAATAAAAAAGTCTAAAAAAGCTTCAACTTTACGGCACTATCAATCAACTAAAAAGTCCTATGTATGAATCCTTACAACCGGTGGGATAGGATAAGAGCGAGTTTCGGTATACTGGGGTTGGGGGATATCCTTATTTCAAAACCTGACGCGCATCTTGCGTTTGTGGGGGTCCGAGAGTGGTTGAAGAAGTATTGCATGTGGAAGTAGGTAGACGAAACTGATTTAGGATTCGAAATGGGCGCATTCGACTAAAAGTCGTACTGAGACTTTTTAAAATTTAAAAGGGTATTCTGAAAGAGGTATTTCATTTTCACAATCGCTTTCTTTTGAATCCAATTTCAAGTTCGATTAGAAGGATAGAAAGGCCATGAGGACGGGAAAAGAAAAATCAAATCTTTTTAATCTCCTTTTTTGCAATTTTCTTATTATCCATTCCATTCATTTTTTTTTATAGAATACTTTAGTATTCTATAGTATTCTATAAAAAATCTTTATTTTGCAAACTAAAAAATACAATAGTCAATATTCCTTATAATAGATATACTTAATTATATTATAAGAATCTTAAGATATTTTTCGAATAGATAGAAATAGTAAATTTGAATTGAGACACCTATTCTATGACGGATTTTAACTTACCTTCTATTTTCGTGCCTTTAGTAGGCTTAGTATTTCCGGCAATTGCAATGGCTTCTTTATTTCTTTATGTGCAGAAAAATAAGATTGTCTAGAACCAATGGGGCCGAATTTTCTCAATGTATTTCCACGCAGGATCATAATACAGATATTTTTTAGTGTAAGTAATATAATATGGTAGGGTATGTGGCTCTTTCTACACACAAATGAAAAATGAAAAACGGCTATGGATGCGGATATAGGCTACGAGCATAAATGCATGCATATGCGGAGCCGGGTATAGCGAGTTTTATTTTAAGTGGATCAACAGATATTTTTTGAATAGAAAGTCAATGTATCTAACCAATTATTTCACAGGAGTACTAGTTACTGAAGGCGATTTCAGAATCAAAAAAAGTAAAGTCAAAATCATTTAGCTTATTCTCTCAATTTCAATCGACCGCTGCTGGATTTAGTATATCTAATATGAATTGGCGATCAGAACACATATGGATAGAACTTCTAAAAGGTTCTCGAAAAAGAGGTAATTTTTTCTGGGCCTGTATTCTTTTTCTAGGTTCACTAGGATTTTTATCGGTTGGGGCTTCCAGTTATCTTGGTAAGAATATGATATCTGTACTTCCATCTCAACAAATTCTTTTTTTTCCACAGGGGGTCGTGATGTCTTTCTACGGAATCGCGGGCCTATTCATTAGCTCCTACTTGTGGTGCACTATTTTGTGGAATGTAGGCAGTGGTTATGACCGATTCGATAGAAAAGAGGGAATAGTGTGCATTTTTCGTTGGGGATTCCCTGGAATAAAACGTCGCGTCTTCCTTCGATTCCTTATGCGGGATATCCAATCAATTAGAATTCAGGTTAAAGAGGGTCTTTATCCTCGTCGTATCCTTTATATGGAAATCCGGGGCCAGGGGGTCATTCCCTTGACTCGTACTGATGAGAAGTTTTTTACTCCACGAGAAATTGAACAAAAAGCTGCCGAATTGGCCTATTTCTTGCGCGTACCAATTGAAGTATTTTGAATACCGATTTAATTTTTTTGAAATGAATTGAATGAATTGGATTCGTTATTGTAAGGAGATTTTTGAGTATTTATCTAAAGAAAGGAACAAACGAGGATAAGAGAAAATTGCTTCTAATTTGTTTTGTCCAAGTGAGATATATGGCATAATATTCTTCCATTTTCATCCGAAAGGGCTTTTTTTTTATTCTATTTCTCTATTCCACTCCATCTAGATCTAAGAAAGAACCCAATGCAATGAAATTCCACTAGTATACAAAAAAGAGGAATAGATACAAGGTCTCAAACCTTGTTATAGAATTTTTGCTTCAAATAAAAAGAAATATCATATAGAGTCAGCGAATGAAATAGAGTCAGCGAATGAAGCAGATTCATTAACAACTCAATTTACAGATCAAAAATGAAAAAAAAGAAAGCATTGCCTTCTTTCCTATATCTTGTATTTATCGTACTTTTGCCCTGGGGAGTCTCTTTCTCTTTTAACAAATGTCTGGAACTTTGGATTAAGAATTGGTGGAATACCAGGCAATCTGAAACTCTCTTAACTGATATTCAAGAGAAAAAGGTTCTAGAAAGATTCATAGAATTAGAAGAACTTTTTCTCTTGGACGAAATGATAAAAGAGAAACCGAAGACACATGTACAAAAACCTCCTATAGGAATACACAAGGAAATAATACAATTGGTCAAAATAGATAATGAGGATCATCTCCATATCATTTTGCATTTCTCGACAAATATAATCTGTTTGGCTATTCTAAGTGGTTCTTTTTTTCTGGGTAAAGAGGAACTTGTCATTTTGAATTCTTGGGTTCAGGAATTCTTCTATAACTTAAATGACTCAATAAAAGCTTTTTTGATTCTTTTAGTTACTGATTTTTTTGTTGGATTTCACTCCACCCGCGGTTGGGAACTACTAATTCGTTGGGTCTACAACGATCTTGGATGGGCTCCTAATGAGCTAATTTTCACTATTTTTGTTTGTAGTTTTCCAGTGATTCTAGATACATGTTTTAAATTTTGGATCTTTTTTTCTTTAAACCGTCTATCTCCTTCGCTTGTAGTCATTTATCATTCAATTAGTGAAGCATAAACTCATTTGATTTCCTGATATTAATCAAATTAGCATCTTTCTTCCTTTAGAAAGAAAGCCCTTTTCCATTTTAGCAAAATTCTTTCTATTTCTACCTGCTCAAGGTATTCATCATTCCAGTACAACTGTTGCAGTAGAATGACAACAGACTCGTGTATAGGGAGCTAGATTAGCTTAGCTACCTATCTAATTTATTGTAGAAATTCTGGGATCTGCGATTGGATATGGAAAATAGAAATACTTTTTCTTGGGTAAAGGAACAGATGATTCGATCGATTTCTGTATCGATCATGATATACGTAATAACTCGGACATATATTTCAAATGCATATCCCATTTTTGCGCAGCAGGGTTATGAAAACCCACGAGAAGCAACCGGACGAATTGTATGTGCCAATTGCCATTTAGCTAATAAGCCCGTGGATATTGAAGTTCCCCAAGCTGTGCTTCCCGATACTGTATTTGAAGCAGTTCTTCGAATTCCTTATGATATGCAACTGAAACAAGTTCTTGGTAATGGGAAAAAGGGAGGGTTAAATGTGGGTGCTGTTCTTATTTTGCCCGAGGGATTCGAATTAGCGCCGCCCGACCGTATTTCTCCTGAGTTGAAAGAAAAGATAGGAAATCTTTCTTTTCAGAGTTATCGTCCCGATAAAAAAAATATTCTTGTGATAGGCCCTGTTCCCGGTAAGAAATATAGTGAAATCGTCTTTCCCATTCTTTCCCCCGATCCTGCTACGAAGAAAGACGTTCATTTCTTAAAATATCCCATATATGTAGGGGGAAACCGAGGAAGGGGACAGATCTATCCTGATGGTAGCAAGAGTAACAATACGGTCTATAATGCTACGTCAACAGGTATAGTAAGAAAAATACTACGTAAAGAAAAGGGGGGATATGAAATATCCATAGTCGATGCATCGGATGGACGCCAAGTGATTGATATTATACCTTCCGGGCCAGAACTTCTTGTTTCAGAAGGGGAATCGATCAAGCTTGATCAACCATTAACAAGCAATCCTAATGTGGGAGGGTTTGGTCAGGGGGATGCAGAAATCGTGCTTCAGGATCCATTACGCGTCCAAGGCCTTTTGTTCTTCTTCGCATCTGTTATTTTGGCACAAGTTTTTTTGGTTCTCAAAAAGAAACAGTTTGAAAAGGTTCAATTGTACGAAATGAATTTCTAGGTCCCGGCTTACCATCAAGTTGGTAAAAAGCCGCGATTTATTGGCGATTGCTAGAATTATCTATGATCCATTTTGGAAATCCTTTTTTTGTTTAAACTGTTTTTTGTTTGCGAGATGCCTGGAATTCCTTATTTCTATCTCATGCAAAAGAAGAG